GATACATAAAAGGATCGAGTCATCTGTTCTTTTACCCAAGAAAAAGTATTTCTATTTTGCATGGTCCAATCATTGATCCCCGGAATTTCTACAATAAATTTGATAGGTAGCTAGTAGAATTCCCTATCCACAAGTTTGCCATTGTATTGATTATACTGAAAGAATTGTACTGGTGGAATGTGGAATATAGTATGAATACCTTGAATTGAGAAGGTAGAAGTATAAAGAATAAGTAAGATGAAAAATGATTTCTTTATACACGAAAAAAGATTCTGATTTGATTAATATCGAAAGATCTAATGAATTATTCATTCATTGAATGATAAATTACTACAAGCGAAGGAGATACACGATTTAAAAAATGGAAGATACAATATTTCACAATTGTATCTAGAATGACTGGAAAAGTGGAAACAAGACCAGATAGAATCTGATCATTCTGAGCCAATCCAAAATCGTTGTAGATCGAACCAATCATTAGTTCCCAACCATGGGTCGAGTGAAATCCGATCCATAAATCAGTAACTAAAAGAATCGAAAAAGCTTTGATTGTATCACTTAAGTTATAGAGAAATTCCTGAATCCAAGAATTTAGAATGAAAAGTTCTTCATTACCCAGAAAAAAATAACCACTTAGAATAGCGAAACAGATTAAATTTGTAGAGAAATGCAAAATGATATGGAAATGAGATTCATTTTGTCTTTGGACTAATTGTATTGTTTCCTTGTGCATTCCTATACGAAGCCTTTGCATATGTGTCTCCGAGTACTCCTTTATCATCTCGTCCAACAGGAATAGTTCTTCTAATTCCATAAATTTTTCTAGAACATCTTTCTCTTGAATATCATTCAAAAGGATTTCGGATTGCCCGGTATTCCACCAATTCAGAACCCAAGTTTCTAGACATTTCTTAAATGAGAGAGAAACCCACCAGGGCAAAAAGAGTATAGACACAAGATATGGGAGGGAAGCCAATGCTTTCTTTTTTTTCATTCTGTATCCGTGATGTAAATTGTTAATGAACCTGTTTCATTCGTCGATTCTATCTGAGATTTCTATGAAGCACGAATCATATAACAAAAGCCTATAACTCTAACAAGAATAAGGTATCGAACCTATGGATCTTTTCCTATTTTTGTTTTTGTTTAAGAATTGAGTCTTTGGATCTAGAATAGAACATACAAGAAAGACCCTTTTCGAATGAAAAAAAAAAAGAAGTAAATATTCTTTCCAGATTCCAGAGATCGCAATTAGGCAAATTGTAACCGATTTCCCCTTCATTTATTCCTTTCGATGAAGACTCGAAAACTTATTTGAACTAACGAATATAATTTGGATTTAAAGACGAACCCTACCAAATTCTTTAATTCTTTTATTTCTATTTCGAATTCGAAAGATTTAACTGTCTAACCGCAGCGCGGGGATAGGGTATCAATTCAAAGGTCTAAAAAGAGGAATTATGTTTTACGAAAACAAAAGACATGTTAGGATATTTGATGAATCTATACTTATTAGACCTTTATAGTTTTTGTGTACAATTAGTTATATTCTATTTTATTAATATTGTTCCATATACGTCCTCCTGCTTTTGAGATGTATTAAGTTCCTTCTCTCATGCTGAGATTTCTTCTTCAGTTCATTTCAAAATACTTCAATGGGTACGCGCAAGAAATAGGCCAATTCGGCAGCTTTTTGTTCAATTTCTCGTGGAGTCAAATTCTCATCAGTACGGGTCAAGGGAATGGCTCCTTGGCCCCTGATTTCCATATAAAGGACACGACGAGGAAAAAGACCCTCTCTAACCTCCATTCTTATTGATTGGATATCTTTCAGAAAGAAACGAAGGAAGATGCGACGATTTCTTCCAGGAAATCCCCAACGAAAAAGGGACATTATCCCTTCTTTTCTATCGAATCGGTCATAACCACTACCCACATTCCATGAAATTGTGCACCACAAATAAGAACTAATGAATAGACCTGCGATCCCATAGAAAGACATCACGATCCCTTGTGGGAAAAAAATAATTTGCTGAGACGGAAATACGGATATCAGATTTTTACCAAGATAACTGGAAGTTCCAACCACTAAGAATCCTAGTGAACCTAAAAAAAGGATAAAGGCCCAGCAAAAATTACTTGTTTTTCGAGACCCCGTTAGAAGTTCTATCCATATATGTTCTGATCGCCAGTTCATACTATACTAGATCCAGTTGCATTCGATTGGAATTGAGAGAATAACCCAAATGGATTTGACTCGACTTTTATTGTTTGATCCCAAAGTAACTTTCATCAACTAGCAGCATTCCGACAGAAACCATTAGGAATAATTGGTTAAATACATTGAATTTCTATTTAAAAGATTTTTCAAAAAAGATTTGCTGATCATTTTTAATTTAATCATTTCATTGATTAAGCTATAACCGCATATACATGCATTAATGCGTATATTATGCATCAGCATACATAACAAAACAACTCTTCCATTTATTTTCGTAAAGGCCACATATCGTATATCCTACCATATTACATAAAAAAAGTATCTGTATGATGATCCAGTGTTGAAAGAAATTGATGATATTTGGTCCCATCATATTTAGACAATCTTATTTCTTTGGACATAAAGAGATAAAGAAACCATTGCGATTGCCGGAAAGACTAGGCCCACTAAAGGAACAAAAATAGAGGGAAAGTTCAAATCTATCATAGAAAGGGTACCTCGATTTCATATTTGTACCTATTATAATTATAAATTATAATTATAAAGATTAAAGATATCTTATGATAAGTCTATCTATTAGAAAGAATATTAAGATAATATTAATATGAAATATTTAATAATCAATAACGAATGTAGAACTAAATGAAGTGTATCTATTCCTCTTTCTACACGAATATGTATGAGAATCCGCTTTCAGAAATTGGATTCTTCATCGTCTTTCTATCTTTCCTTTCAAAAAAAAGGTGTTTTGAAAGGGAAGATAGAAAAGAGTTTCTTATGAGTTCCCGACTTTAACCAATCTTATCCAACAAACAGGGATTCCTAGTGAAAAACGGGGGTTCTCGCTAAATAGAAAGAACTTTTATATTTTTATTATTTGTTCTTTGAATATTTCTATTTTATTTATTTGATTTGAGATTTCTTCTTTATTTTTATTTAATATTTTCTTTTCATTTTTTCGATATATTTTTTTATCTATTTTTCGTTGTTCTATATATAAATATGTCAAAAGGACGGAGAAAATGATTTTTATTTCCCGGATTTCTCGGAATGAGAAAGAAATCCTTTTTTATCTTGTCGATAGAAGGATGCTTATTCCTAATCAGGAAGAGAGGTAGAATAAAAAAAGGATCCGGGGCAAAAAGTCATTATCCAAAACTTCTGACTCTTACTACACTTATAACTGATGTCCCCAAATAAAACACCATCTTCTTAGTTTTGTTTTTTCATTATAATGAACTAAATGCGTATTCGCTACAAATAAAAATAACTGAAACTAGTGATATACTTCCATTCGAAAATGAAGAATTTCAATCTTTTTTTTTAATCTTGATTCAAGGGAAGGAAACCGTGTAGCTGAAATAACTCATTCAGAACACCTTTTAAAGGATTACGTGGTACGATTGGGTCGAATAAGCCCTTATGGAATAAATACTCAGCCGCTTGTGAACCGTCGGGTACTGTATTTTTCAATGTTTGTTCGATTACTCTTTTACCCGCAAACGCAATGTAGGCATTAGGTTCAGCAATAATGATATCTCCCAACATACCAAAACTTGCTGTAACTCCGCCAGTTGTAGGAGATGTAAGGATTGATACATAGAATAACTTTTTATTTGATTGATAATCATATGAAGCAGAAGATATTTTAGCCATTTGCATCAAGCTCAAACTCCCTTCTTGCATGCGTGCTCCTCCAGAAGCACACACAATAATGACAGGTAGAGATCCATTAGTAGCATACTCGATCAAACGGGTGATTTTCTCACCTACTACGGATCCCATACTACCTCCCATAAACTGAAAATCCATAACTCCAATTGCTATGGGAATACTATTTAGTTGACCTACGCCCGTTTGAACAGCTTCAGTTAAACCCGTTTTTCTTTGATAAAGAGAGATGCGATCTATATAGGGTTCCTCCTCTGAATGAAATTCAATAGGATCCATAGAGATCATATCTTCATCCATAGGCTCCCAAGTGCCAGGATCAATAAAGAGTTCGATTCTATCTGAACTACTCATTTTCAAATGATATCCGCAGTGTTCACAAATATTCATTTTTGAACTAAAAAATTTTTTATAATTTAATCCATAACAATTCTCACATTGAACCCATAACTGTTTGTATTTTGTATTTAGATCGAAATCCTTAGATTTTTCTCTTAGATTGAAATAACTGCTACTAGTTTTGATACTAGAATTTCCACTTTCAATACTACTTGTACTTTCCGTACAAATGAAACTAGAAATGTAACTGGCGATACCACTGTAAATGTCACTATTAAGACTGATTTCAAAATGAAGATAACTATCAATGCAACTATTAATGTGATTATTCCAATTAGATTGAGTATCATACACGGAATAATCATAGTAGTAATTACTACTATTAGACCCGCTATTCAAATAACTAGCATTGTCAATATCAAAAATCTGATTTTCAATATCAAAATATACAGAATAAGTGTCACCATTACTATTTCTAACTAAAAAAGTATGATCAGAGATCAAACTCCAAATATTCCTGCTATCAAATAAATAATTTAGATAATTGATATTACTGAAACTAGAACTGTCCCAACTAGGAATCTTTTTCTCCGCATCATTTAGAATAGTTTCTTCACTTTCACTGGTGTGTCCAAGAGCATCAAGACTATCCATTGATTTACTTAGTCCACACCTATGTCCTAACTTCTTGTTAGACAATATCGAATTGAACCAACATTTTTTCATAGATTCTTTCCGCCCCCTATTTTATGAAAACCTAATACTAATA